ATCACTAGTGGCATTAATCAAATTTACTTTTTCTCGTTCTATTTCAGAATATCCATTCATTCGATACTCATCTGCTTCTATTTCCACTTTACGTAAGCGAGTCCGGGCTCTTTCGAGCTGCTCAACGACCCCTTTACGTAATTCTTCCGAATTTCGAATAGTACTTAAAATCCTCTGTTTTCGATTATCTAATAAATCATTTAATGAAAGTAGATTATCTTACCATTAATTTCACAACTTCCATGATCTCTTCCCGAACCAAACATGAATCTTTCGATTCATTTGGCTCTCACGCTCAATTATTTATTTATTGTATGAGTATTCCCATAGCTTTTTTAATGTAATGAGCCTACCTTCTCTTTTCTGTTTGTAGTTAAACATATCAAAACTTATAAAAAACCAGAATATTAGGAAGACTCTTCCGACTAGACCAGATCAAAATCTAAAATTGTCAGCAAAGTTGTTTTTTTTATTTGTACTTTTTTTTTCATTTTTTTTGAATGAAAAAAGGAAATATAATTATAAAAATGAAAATAATAAAAATTATATTATATTTTTGTTTCTTCAAGTCCAAAAATGCCTCTTTTTTATACATAGGTCGTCGATTCGGCATTAGATAAAAAAAGGAACTTTGTTTGCTTTTTTTATCTTGTAAATAGTTTAAATTTATTTATTGATATGAGTGTTATATATCAAATAAATTACCAATTTATTTGAACTATTTGGTTACTAATGTAGTGGTAGAAAGAATACCATGTTTTGTCCGGACTTTAAACAATTTAGCTTTAACCATGTTAAAGGTCTCGCATTATTGGTTGATAGAGAATCAAAGTGGATTTACCAATAAATTACGAAATGCTATGGTTCTTGCATATAATTTCTTAATTTATTCAGAAGAAATTCGTCGAGATCGTGCACTTTTTTACTATTTTTCCTATCCCTTATAAATACCATAAGTGCAGATGGATGGATCCATCCAATTCTTGAAATAAACAACTCGCACACACTCCCTTTCCAAAATAAATCAATACACCAAGCACTACACTTAGATTTATTGGATTTGTTGCTAAAATATCGGTATTAAACCCGAAACTTCCGGCGGATGGCCAGTGGCCCAAGTAAACGAAAGAATCAATTACATTTTTCATATATTCTCCTCTATTTTGGATAGGATTAACAAAGAACAGAGTTCTTTTTGTATCACTCCGATCGCCCTTTTTTTTTATCGATTTTTTTTTTCCACTTTATTTATTTAATGAGAATAAATGAAATCTAGTAATTTCATTTGTTTTGTTTCGATTTTTTTACTTTTTTACATTTTCCAAAATTTTCTAATCTAATAAGATACTTTACTTAGACTTTAGACTTAGGTTTTAGATCTGATATCAATTGAAAAATATTTCATTTGTTGAGACACTTCCAAACAATGAAAATAAAAAAGTTTTCTATTGTACTAAGCTAAAGAAAGAAAGGAAGAAAGCAAGCGAATGCGGTAATTCCTAATCTTCAAATCAACCCTTCCTAGGTATTGTCTCGATAAATAAGTAATTTTTGAGTAACGTGTTAATATAATTCTAAGAAGCAAAGGAAAATTCCAAGTTCAAGTTAATAGTTAATAAGAAAAAAGTACCTTATACCTTAGACACTTTTTTCTTATTTCGAGGATTAAACAAAAGGATTCGCAAATAAAAGTGCTAATGCCACAACCAGTCCGTAAATTGTTAAAGCTTCCATAAAAGCTAGACTAAGCAATAAAGTACCTCGTATTTTACCCTCCGCTTCCGGTTGTCTCGCAATACCTTCTACAGCTTGGCCTGCAGCAGTACCTTGACCAACTCCAGGTCCAATAGAAGCAAGCCCCACGGCCAATCCAGCAGCAATAACGGAAGCAGCAGAAATCAGTGGATTCATGGTAAGTTCCTCGCACAAAACAAAAAAGAGGAAATGGTTAATGATACAATCAACCAATCAATTATGACTTTTTTAATTAAGATCCAGCGGTCAAAGTAACTAAAAACTCCAAGTTTAAATAATAATATTACTAAATTAAAAAACGGAATCGGCAGAACTATCTCGTTTTTCGTTTTTAACTATCATAGAGTTTTTGTAAATCCATATGTATACAGTTGTAACTATATGTATTTCTTTGTTTCGAACCATTCTTTCATTTAATTCTTCGTTCTTTACTACACTATTGTAAAGTTTATTTCTTTTTTCATTCAAAAAAAAAATTTCATACGAAATAGAAGAGAAGGACTGATATTGAAATCTATCTAAATGCAGTGTGAGCTGCAATCAATATCAATCAAATTATCAAATTAATTTAATACCAAATTAATCCAATATAAATATAAATTAATAAATATTATTATATTAATATATAATATAATATAAGAATTAAGAATATATAAAATATATATAAAATATATAAATAAATATATAAATAAAAAATATATAATGAATCTAATTTAAATTTGAATTACACCGGATAATATATATATATTATTGTATATTGTTCATATATAACATAACAAATAAATATGAATAGTGAGGATCCAGATTATGATTATAGGATTGGTTGTAATTAGGAAAAATAGAAATTTTAGCAATACTATAATATAATATTAATATAATAAAATATAATATTAATATAATAAAATATAATAAATAAAATAAATAATACTATAATTATAATAAATAAATAATACTATAATAAATAAATAATACTATAATAAATAAATAATACTATAATAAATATTATATAGTTATGTAATATAGCGATATTATGGATAGACTTATCTCATATAACTAAAGAATATTTAATGTTATTCTAATATTACATATCAATTCTTTTCTTCCATAATGTAAACCATTCTAACTTTTTTTAATTGATTTTGGAATAGAATAATTCCTAGAAAAATAGACGGGGGTTTAGAGCTTATAGACATTATTACATATATTATAGTCTAACTATAACCTCCCCAGCCCTTCTTTTTTTTAGAATTATGTTGGAATATTGTCTATCTTTTCTCCTATAATTCTAGATGATGGAATCATACACTTTACTCATCCAATTGGATTATCATGAATCATGTGGGATAAGCTTGCTTAATAATAGAATAAAAAAAAGACTATTTGAAAAGCTAGTTAATGATGACCTTCCATGGATTCACCTATATAAGCCGCGGCTAAGGTTGCAAAAATAAGAGCTTGAATACCACTTGTAAATAATCCAAGAAACATGACAGGTATAGGAACTACTGAAGGGACTAAAGAAACAAGAACAACAACTACTAATTCATCAGCTAATATATTTCCGAAAAGTCGAAAACTAAGAGATAAAGGTTTTGTGAAATCTTCTAGGATGTTAATGGGTAAAAGGATGGGGGTTGGTTGAATGTATTTCCCAAAATAACCCAATCCTTTTTTGCTAAGACCCGCATAAAAATATGCGACGGACGTGAGTAAAGCTAAAGCAACAGTAGTATTTATATCATTCGTGGGTGCAGCTAATTCTCCATGAGGTAACTGTATAATTTTCCAAGGTAAAAGAGCACCTGACCAGTTAGAAACAAAAATAAATAGGAACATAGTTCCAATAAAGGGAACCCAAGGGCCATATTCTTCTCCAATCTGGGTTTTGCTTAAGTCTCGAATAAATTCAAGGATATATTCAAAGAAATTCTGACCGTTGGTCGGAATGGTTTGTGGATTCCGAACAGCTATAATGACTGAACCTAATAAGATAGCAATTACTACCCAAGAAGTGATAAGTACTTGGGCATGGATTTGTAAACCTCCTATTTGCCAATATAAATGTTGGCCTACCTCTACACCCGATATATCGTATAACCCTTTGAGTGTTTTAATGGAACATGGTATAACATTCATATTGTCCTCTAGCAGAAATTGAACTTAAAAAAAGAAATTATTTTGATTCAACCATCTCTATCTCTTTTTCAACTCACCAATATGAATCAAAAATCGTATTCATTAATTGTATATTTAAGATATCAAGAATTTACATAGGATACCAAGAAATCACGTAATATAATAACATATTATCAATATGCCCGCACTTACCTTTTTGCTTTTTTATTTAATTCAAGAATAGTAATCGAATCCAAAAAATCCCCCCAAAATTAACTATTGATTCTTAATCATAATCAAGGATTTCTTATATAGCTGGAGCGGCCCTCACAAATTGCGGATACTAATTTGTTAAGAACCAATCGGATCGAAGCTATAGCATCATCGTTGGATGGAATCGAAATATCTGCGAGATCCGGGTCACAATTTGTATCGATTAAACAAATCGTCGGAATACCCAAAATTACACATTCTCGAAGAGCCGTATATTCTTCTTGCTGATCAACGATGATCACAATATCAGGCAACCTCGTCATATATTTGATACCGCCGAGATATGTTTGCAAGGTAAATAATTTTCTCTTCAATATTGCCGCATCTCTTTTGTGAAGACGGTTGAGTTTACCCATCTTTTGTTCTGCTCTTAAATCCCTGATCTTTTGAAGTCTCGTTTCCGTAGTAGACCAATTCGTTAACATACCACCAAGCCATTTTTTATTAACATAATGACACCGGGCTCTTATTGCAGCCGATGCTACTGAATCTGCTGCTTTATTTTTGGTACCAACAATTAAGAAGGTTCTTCCCCTACTTGCCGCATCAAAAACTAAATCACAGGCTTCTGATAAAAAACGAGCAGTTCTAGTGAGATTTGTAATATGAATACCTTTACGCTTTGCAGAGATGTAAGGGGCCATTCTAGGATTCCATTTCTTAGTACCATGACCAAAATGAACTCCGGCCTCCATCATCTCTTCTAAATTAATGTTCCAATATCTTCTTGTCATTTTTCCCACACTTCCTTTTTGTTTTTTCTTTTTTTTTTAACAAAGAAACGAGGTACTTTGAAATAAGTAATTGTTCCGATGGAACCTTCTGCCAGGAATTGACCTTTAATACACAGTACAAACCATTAATGTCTTTTAATTACTTATTTTTTTATCAATATTCGAACAAGTAACAAGTATAGTTAAGTTAAAAGCCAGACCAGATAATTAAAGGATAGTTAAAGATAGTTAAAGTCAAAGAATTCGCTCTTAGGAATCATGAAATCGCGTAAATGATTGTTCTAATGTCTCATGGAAATTGTTTGGTACATAAGAACAAAATAATTCTCCATGGTGTAACAAAAGATCTTTTATTTCCAAGTCAAATAGATTCTTTCTTTTGATTTCCAAATAAAAGTTTTTGTCCTTACTTGAATGGTGCACTAATTTTTTGAATCCTGTACCAACAGGTATAATTCCACCTAGAACAACATTCTCTTTCAAGCCTTTCAACCAATCAATACGACCTCGTAGAGCAGCTTTTGCTAAAACTCGAGCGGTTTCTTGAAAACTTGCTTCGGATATGAAACTTTGAGTATTCAAAGATGTCCTTGTTATTCCCAATAGGATTGCGCGATAAGAGATCGCTTCGTCCAAAGCGCGCCCCACTCGTTCCGCTCGCAACAATCCAATTAATTCCCCAGGTGAAAAAACATTAGACATTCCATCTTCTGAAACCAACACTTTTGATGTTACTTGACGTACAATAATCTCTATATGTCTATTATGGATCTGTACCCCCTGAGATCGATAAACCCTTTGGATTTTATTAACCAAAGAGATATGACTTTGAGCTATGGTTAACTCAGCTTGAATCAAGAATCCCCAGGGGATTCCAAAAATTTTGGGTATACCTTTGTTCCAACCTTCAACTCTCCTTTCAAGGTTCATTGATATTGAATCAATCGAACGTACTTCTAAGATTTGTTCCACTTTTGGAAGACCTTGTGTTATGTCACCAGATCTTGATTTTTCATATATAAATGTAACTAATGTATCTCCTTCGTAAAATATTTTACCATAATGGCCATGAATAGTTGCTCCTGGAGTGGCTAAATAGGGCTTAGCAGATCTTATAATTAAAGCGTCAACATCAACAATTATAATTTGACCAGATTTTTTTATGTGCGGTTCGTATTTGAATAGACATACATTTTCACAAAAAAATTGTCCAAGGCTAATTATTGTAGATGTCTCTTCCCAATAATCGTGATGGAGAAAATGCCAATTCAAATGGAATGAATTCAAAATGATGTTACTGCATGGATCGGGATTATAAATCCTCCTATTTTCATCTATTAAACAGTATTTAAGTACTTGAAGTACTTGGAAAGTCTGTTTAAAATTACCAAGTAGCAAATATTTCTTTAACAAGATCTGATTATAAGTTATTAAATGGTAAAATGAGTATAAATTTACCATTTTAGGGACAATAGTCCCCAAAGGACACAACAAATCCTTAATAGGGATTATGGGATCCGATTCTTTTATCATATTATATTTCGAACCATTGAATGGACCAATTCGAGAACAATTGGATGATGACAAAATTATCAAAGATTGGCATTCCTTATTTCGATTCAACAATGTACCAATAGTACCTTGATGTTGTGTAAGTAATTGAATACTAACCTTGCAGTAAAAAGGATTTATATTTGTACGATCTAATCCATTATCGGAAATCAATCCAGAACTTGCCCTATCATATCTTTTTCCGATATATGAAATGCTGGACTTTACTAAAAAAATTCTCATGAAATTTCGAATCAGATCATTTCCCTTTACCTCAATAAAGGAAGCACGAATCCCTTTCGGAGAACCATTTTGTTCTGGATCCCAATTCAATATTAAACAAGTGCGAACTAATTGAATACTTGTGTGAAAAATTCCTCGAATTGACTTGCCATTTCCATAAAGGATATAATTGACAACTCTAAGTTGGACATTATCCTTTTCCCGCAAGAGATCTTGAGGAAAAAGTGTTGCTAAATTGATGCCATCAGTTATTTCATATGTGACTACGGGTCGAACCGAAACAAAATACTTTTTCTTCGTGGGTGTGATCCGTTGGACATAGATCCAATTTTTCAATTTTTTTGATTCCTTATAATTTTTTTTTTCTGTTTTCGGTGGTATAAAAATGCCGCTGTGCCTAGATATCTTATCTGCCTCTCCAGGAAAATAAATATCTCCGGAAAATATTTTGAGTTCAATATTTTTTTTTTTTCTCTCCAGGCGGACTAATCCGCCTACTCGACTTCTTGTATTTAAAGCGAGTTGTGTATCTACTCCAATGATACTATTGTTCTGGACCATTATCAATGAAGATCCAGGTAAAATATGCACTTCTTCGAGAATAAAAAAAAAACGATCTACTTTCATTTGGTATTTCGGAATAAATTCTTTTGATCCTCTATACTCAATTAAATCCTCTTTTTTTATAATTGAATTGACCTCTACGGTCCCATATTTAGTAATTCCCGAATTATTTCTTCTGTATCGTGGATCATCAAAAAAAGCAAGAATACTATTTCTACGTAAAATACCCTGTTTTGGTATTTCAATCGAAATACCAAAACAGGGTATTAGTTCATTCTCTCGTTTTTGATCATATTGTAATGGGATGATGAATCTATTTCTTCGCTTTTTCGCCAAGGAATAAGAATTCCCTTGGATAATAGAAGGATATATAAAATTCCAATGACCATTAGATATGGTTTGATCGGGTCTTGTTGAATAGTCAATAATTTTCTTATCTTTTTTATCAGAAGTATCTAACAATTTATATCTTACTCGACCATTAGTCATTAATAGATCAGAGATATATCTTTCTTCGACAGAAAAAGCATGAGGATTCATTTGATCTTGATCTTTGTGGAGCGAAAAAGACACTATACTAGATCTGCACGAACCTCCTGCTAATATCCATAAATGACTTGTTTTTAATAATAAATGAACATTACCATATGTATATTCAGGTGCATGGTGTACATCAGTACTCCAGTGCATTTCTCCCTCTGATTCAGAATAAATATGTTTTCGTACCTTCTCTTTAAAATAAAAAGTGGACGTTCCAGCACGAATTTCAGCAATCACTTGTTCTGATTCTACATATTGATTATTTTGAACTAAAATCAAACTCTTTAGTGGAATATTTACATTATGTAGAATATCCCGACTCTCAATAGTTACATACAAGTCCATAGAACATAGAAAAGCGGGATGCCCATGACGGGTACGTGTGGGATGAACCAAATTATCATTCCATTTTATTTTTCCATTAGAAGGAGCTCGTACATACTCGGCAGTACCACCTGTGAATACTCCACCGGTATGAAAAGTTCTTAATGTTAGTTGAGTCCCTGGTTCCCCAATTGATTGACCTGCAATAATACCTACAGCTTCTCCCAATTCGACCAGGTCACCATGAGTAGGACTCCGACCATAACATAATTGGCAGATCCAAGATGTACTCCTGCAAGTAAAGGGGGTTCTAATATATATTGGTTGTGCTCGAAAGGTTATGAATCGATTTATAAGTCCAATCCCAATATCTTGATTTCGAGTGGCAAGACATCGCAAACCAATATATATATCGTCTGCTAATACACGACCAATTAGTGTTTGGACAAAAATTTTTTCTGTCATACCATTTTGAGGTCTCACGGAAATACCTCGGATAGTACCACAATCTGTTCTACGTATAATAATGTGTTGAACTACTTCAACAAGTCTACGTGTGAGGTATCCAGCATCTGATGTTCGTACAGCAGTATCTACAACTCCTTTGCGAGCTCCATAGCAGGAAATTATATATTCTGTCAAAGAAAGTCCTTCACGTAAATTGCTTTGAATGGGTAAATCAATCATTTGTCCTTGGGGATCCGACATTAATCCTCTCATACCCACTAATTGATGTATCTGAGATGCATTTCCTCTAGCTCCCGAAAAGGACATTAGATGTACTGGATTAGAAGGATCAGTCATACGAAAATTAGGATTCATTTCTTGTCTCAAATATTCACTTGTAGCATACCATATCTCAATGGATTGACGTAATTTTTCTACCGCGTGTACATTCCCATAATGATGGTGTTTCTCTAAAATAAAACTTTGTTGTTCGGCGTCTTGGACTAACCATCCCTTCGAAGGGATTGTTAAAAGATCATCAATTCCTAATGAAATAGATGTAGCAGTGGCTTGCTGGAAACCCAAAGTTTTTACTTGATCCAGGATATGTGATGTATATGCCATTCCAAAATGATCGATTAACCTGCTAATAAGTCGTTTCATAGCAGTTCCATTTATCACTTTATTGTGAAAGACCAGATCAGCCCGTTCTGCCATAAGTACCTCTTCTCTTATATTTCTTCTGCTAAGTAGGATTCGACAATGGACCCAAGTCAATGATTCAAAAACTTCCTTTCCTCAATCTTTATTCACACAGAAATTCAGAAATTAGAATACCAGTTAAATTTGGGATACCTGAATTACCATAGGCACTAGGCACAAACATCGCCTAATATAAGAAATTAGATTAGATAGCGTATGAGTAGGCTCGACAAAAACCCTGTATGGCTTCTTCTAATTCTCTATAAAAAGAAATATGACCAAGAGTAGTTCGAATGTATATAGAACGGATTTCTTTTGTTATACTTCCCACTATTAGATAGTGTCCATAAATCTCATGATAAGTACCTAAAGATTCATATTGAACTTCGATGGGAACTTCTCTTGAACCAATGACACGTTGATCTCGTCTCCATCGGAGCCACAAAGGACTATCTAAACTGATTCTTTTCTGTCGATAAGCTCCAAGTGCATCATAGGAACTAGAAAAATGGGGTTCTTTTTCCCTCGTATACCTATAGTTATTATTATGATTATCAACTCTTTTTTTTTGGTAGTTTCCACTATTATATGGATTATACCTATTTGCACAAATACCTCGACGATTTCCGATTGTTAATAAATAGAGTCCAATAAGCATGTCTTGAGTTGGTACAGAAATGGGATCCCCGATAGCTGGAGACAAGAGATTCATATGAGAAAACATAAGTAAACGAGCCTCCGCTTGAGCTTCC